TAGTAGGCGAAAAAATAACTCGTTTGATCGAGTATGCTACCAATCAATGTTTACCTCTTATTTTAGTGTGTTCTTCCGGAGGAGCACGAATGCAAGAAGGAAGTTTAAGTTTGATGCAAATGGCTAAAATTTCTTCGGTTTTATGTGATTATCAATCAAGTAAAAAGTTATTCTATATATCAATTCTTACATCTCCTACTACCGGTGGGGTGACAGCTAGTTTTGGTATGTTGGGGGATATCATTATTGCCGAACCCTATGCCTATATTGCATTTGCGGGTAAAAGAGTAATTGAACAAACATTGAAAAAAGCCGTGCCTGAAGGTTCACAAGCGGCTGAATCTTTATTACGTAAAGGCTTATTGGATGCGATTGTACCACGTAATCCTTTAAAAGGTGTGGTGAGTGAGTTATTTCAGCTCCATGCTATTTTTCCTTTGAACAAAAATGAAATAGAACAGTTAGTTTATCAGAATTAAACAAAAACCCTGAAAAATTCATTTTTCTTTCGAATCCTTTTTTTATCGAGATTCTTGTTTACTACTCAGTAAACCTCTATCAACAAGATAAAAAGTAAATTTTGGCTTTCCGGAAGTTCAAATTAGACTAGACAAATAAAACAAAGTTCATTTTACTCTCTTGCTTGCATATGTATAGATAATTCAAATAGAGATATAGACAGACCTATAGAGAGTCTTCCATCTTTTTGCATTTCCCACAAATTCCCTGTTGTTGGATCAGATTCTAATCAATTTTGTAGAAATTTTTAATGGAATAAAAATTTTTTTTATTAATGACTATTAGAAGACAAAAAGAACAAAAAGAATAATAAATCTAACAAGGGGATTATGATACATCTATTTTATTTTGAAAGATTAATAAGTCCATTTAGTTAGTTTGGCGTTTCTTGTACCTATTTTTTTATTCTATTTCTATTAGGTTCTATTCTATATATTTCTATTAGGTTGTATATTAGTATTAGATATATATTTACTTAAAGATACTTAGTTTAATTATATAATATATATAATAGAAATAATAAAAATACAAGATATTCTAAGATATCTTTAGAATTAAGAATATAACAATAACAGGTACAAATATTAAATTGAGGTACCCATTTTATGACAACTTTCAATAACTTACCCTCTATTTTTGTGCCTTTAGTAGGCCTAGTCTTTCCCGCACTTGCAATGGCTTCTTTATTTCTTCATATTCAAAAAAATAAGATTTTTTAGATCGGATGAGACCTAATCGTATCACTTCTTTTTTATTTTAAAATAAAAACTTCGATTCGATAAGACCCATTTGGTAGAATATTGTATAACACATAGATTCCTACAAACATAACTAAAAAAAGCTCTTATGCATGTGTAAACGTATAATATGGGTAAATAAATTTGAGCTCTTTTGAAAAATGGATCATCGTCGGTCCGATGTATGAAATTCAAGTCAATGTATTTATTTGTATGTATAATGTATTTATTTGTATGTATATAGTTATAGGGGATCATATAAAGGAAGGATATTTTCTTTTTTTAGATATAAACAATTCTATGAATTACTACTAAGGTAAAGATTCACAACAAAATAGTTGATGAGAGTTACTTTGAAAACAAAAAAAGGAAAGTCATATTTTCTCAATTCCAAAAAATTGTATAATTGGATCTAATATATATGAGTTGGCGATCAGAATCTATATGGATAGAATTTATAACGGGGTCTCGAAAAACAAGTAATTTCTGCTGGGCCTTTATCCTATTTTTAGGTTCATTAGGATTCTTATTGGTTGGAACTTCCAGTTATCTTGGTAGAAATTTTATATCGTTATTTGCGTCTCAGCAAATCATTTTTTTTCCACAAGGGATTGTGATGTCTTTCTATGGGATCGCGGGTCTTTTTATTAGTTGCTATTTGTGGTGCACTATTTTGTGGAATGTGGGTAGTGGTTATGATCTTTTCGACCGAAAAGAAGGAATAGTACGTATTTTTCGTTGGGGATTTCCTGGAAAAAGTCGTCGCATCTTTTTACGATTCCTTATGAAAGATATTCAGTCCATCAGAATAGAAGTTAAAGAGGGTGTTTCTGCTCGACGTGTCCTTTATATGGAAATTCGAGGTCAAGGGGCTATTCCTTTAATTCGTACTGATGAGAATTTTACTACACGAGAAATTGAGCAAAAAGCTGCTGAATTGGCTTACTTCTTGCGTGTACCAATTGAAGTATTTTGAAATGAATTAATTTTAAAAGACTAAATGCTTTGGCAGTAGGAAGAAAAAACGAACGAATTTATTTATTTTTTTTTTTGTCAATTGAACATTCATCTATTATTTTATGCTCGTTTTTTTTGATATATTTGATAGAAAAGAAAGGGAGTTTCTTCGTCTCGAAAATAGAATAATATTTTTTATTTGCAAAATGTGAAAAAAGTTCTTTTAGTATTTATTGCTCGAAAAAAGGGGGAATAACATCCTGGAAATCCAATTTTTTCTTGATTCAAATTGGAAGTGTATTCTGAGTCTATTTCTGTATTCTTTCTAGATTCAAAGGAAAGACTAAGTATTGTATTGAATCAAACGAAAAAGATAAAATGGATTCGATAGGCTCAATACATTCTATTCTAATTCGAATAGAAACTCATGCTCGATAGAAATATTAGATCTAATAGAATCAACAAATGCGGTAGGTTCATTAACAATTCACAGATTCAAAATGGCAAAAAAGAAAGCATTCATTCCTTTTTTTTATTTTACATCTATAGTCTTTTTGCCCTGGTTGATCTCTCTCTGCTGTAATAAAAGTTTGAAAACTTGGATTACTAATTGGTGGAATACTAGACAATGCGAAATTTTTTTGAATGATATTCAAGAAAAAAGCGTTCTAGAAAAATTCATACAATTAGAGGAACTATTCGAGCTGGCTGAAATGATAAAGGAATACCCAGAAACCGATTTACAACAATTTCGTCTAGGAATCCACAAAGAAACGATCCAATTCATCAAGATACACAATGAGTATCGTATCCATACAATCTTGGACTTCTCGACAAATCTAATATCTTTCGTTATTCTAAGTGGTTATTCCTTTTTGGGTAAGGAAAAGCTTTTTATTCTGAATTCTTGGGTTCAAGAATTCCTATATAATTTAAGTGATACAATTAAAGCTTTTTTGATTCTTTTATTAACTGATTTATGTATCGGATTCCATTCGCCTCACGGTTGGGAACTAATGATTGGTTATATTTACAAAGATTTTGGGTTTGCTCATTATGAGCAAATTTTATCCGGTCTAGTTTCTACCTTTCCAGTCATTCTTGATACAATTTTTAAATATTGGATCTTTCGTTATTTAAATCGTGTATCTCCGTCACTTGTAGTGATTTATCATGCAATAAATGACTAAAAAATTATTCACTGATCCAATTCTAATATTTCTTACCTTATACATCATAACCAAATCAAAGTCGTATTTACTTTACTCTTTTTATCCATGAAGGATTCCTTGTATATTTCAACAAAAAATTTTTATTTTGTTTGTCAGTAAATTAAATAGCAGAATTGTGGCTAGGGAAGTATATTATCGACCTACCTAACTTTATTGTAGAAATTTTCGGGATAAATGATTGGACCATGCAAACTAGAAATACCTTTTCTTGGATAAGGGAAGAGATTACTCGCTCCATATCTGTCTCACTCATGATATATATAATAACTTGGGCATCCATTTCAAGTGCATATCCGATTTTTGCCCAGCAGAATTATGAAAATCCACGAGAGGCAACTGGGCGTATTGTATGTGCCAATTGCCATTTAGCTAGTAAGCCCGTGGATATTGAGGTTCCACAAGCGATACTTCCTGATACTGTATTTGAAGCTGTTGTTAAAATTCCTTATGATATGCAACTAAAACAAGTTCTAGCTAATGGTAAAAAGGGAGCTTTGAATGTGGGAGCTGTTATTATTTTACCGGAGGGGTTTGAATTAGCCCCCCCCGATCGTATTTCACCCGAGATGAAAGAAAAGATAGGAAATCTATCTTTTCAGAATTATCGCCCCAATAAAAAAAATATTCTTGTGATAGGTCCTGTTCCTGGTCAAAAATATAGTGAAATAACCTTTCCTATTCTTGCCCCAGACCCTGCTACTAATAAGGATGTTCACTTCTTAAAATATCCTATATACGTAGGTGGAAACAGGGGAAGGGGTCAGATTTATCCTGATGGTAGCAAAAGTAACAATACAGTTTATAATGCTACGGCAGGAGGGATAATAAGCAAAATTTTACGAAAAGAAAAAGGGGGATACGAAATAACCATATTGGATGCATCGACTGGACGCCAAGTGATTGATATTATCCCTCGAGGCCTAGAACTTCTTGTTTCAGAGGGCGAATCCATTAAACTCGATCAACCATTAACGAGTAATCCTAATGTGGGTGGATTTGGTCAGGGGGATGCGGAAATAGTACTTCAAGATCCATTACGTGTCCAAGGCCTTTTGTTCTTCTTAGGATCGGTTGTTTTGGCACAAATATTTTTGGTTCTTAAAAAGAAACAGTTTGAGAAGGTTCAATTATCCGAAATGAATTTTTAGATCTGTATATTTAGCTTTATCAAATTCGTAAAAAAGAACCAAAAATATTATGAAAAGCCTTTTACCTCTCTTTAGATTTTCTATTACTTTTTGACCTGGTGTCAGGAATTACTTGTATCATAGTCCTAATCCTAGTATGTATATTGAGAAGAATTCACTTTACCCCTTTTTCTTTATTTTTCAATACAAATTTTAAAAATGGGAAGGGGGTGTGATGTAACTCTGTCGTTATTGACCAATTGAAATTGATAGAATGTAGCACTAATCAAGAGTTTTTTTCTATTAGAATGGAAAAATTTGACTAGATACTAAAAAAAATAAGGAAGGCAAGCGCAGAAAAAAGGGGAACCATAAATCGGCGAAACAACAAATTTTAGGGACTATAGGGAATAGTATTTGTCTTGCTA